ACTGCGTCCAATAGGATTTGAACCTATACCAAAGGTTTAGAAGACCTCTGTCCTATCCATTAGACAATGGACGCTTTTCACTCCAATTTTCATATTTCTTGTTCGGAAAAATAGTTGAAAGAATTCCAAGAATTTAGTATTCAAGTCAATGATGCATTACATTAATTCGATTCATTCAATTTTTTTATTTAATATTTTAATAATATTAATATTTCATTTTTAGAATATTAAAGATTATAACGATAAAGTAAAAGCGGGTAGCGGGAATCGAACCCGCATCGTTAGCTTGGAAGGCTAGGGGTTATAGTCGACGTTGATTCATCATTTTTAACGTCTCTAATTCAAAACTGAACGTGAAACTTTGGTTTCATTCAGCTCCTTTATGGAAGATGGATAAATTCCCAGATTCAGACATGAACGAAATAAAAAAATCCGACCCATAACGTCTATGTCAGCTTTTATGTTTAAATCTATTCAGAACAACCCGCTTTCTAGACGATCCCTATAGAAAGGAGGGGGTTTATATTCTAACAATCTTTCTAGTTACTTCGTTCTCTACTTCTATTTGAAAGAATCCTTAGGAAAAGTATTTTGTTTCCACCGAGCTAAAACAATTTATCGATGTCTTTAGTAAACCAAAGACATTGTTTAATAGCTGTTTTGCTTCAATTCCCCCTATAGAAATGAAAAATTGAAGATTTAGTTACGATTAGAAATACACTTTTTATCTTTATCCATGGGTCCTTTACTCATACTCATTCAATTGGAAGTATTTATCCAATAAAAAAAAATTATGTTTCGTAATCTCATAATCCAACTTTTCAATTTAAAATTGATTCTTGGATACAAATCACGAGAATGTATATTCTTCCTCGAATTTTTCATTGAGAGGTAAAGGATTCAATCCTTTTAAGAACTAAAGTTTTTGTTCGGAATGAATATTAATCAAACCGAAAGACCCTTTAACTATATAAGGGGTTATAGAACGAATCACACTTTTACCACTAAACTATACCCGCTACAATCCGATTATTGTATATAAATGGACCTTTTGTCGACCCTAATCAAAACTAAAACAAAAGATCAGAAAAGAATCATGAAAACTAGAGCGTTTACCTTTTGTATCAGAGGACCTAATGAGATTAGGAAAAGGGGATTCATTTCACTTTAATAACTAAATAACAAAAAAGAAATAACTAAATAACAAAAAATAACAAAATAACTAAATAACAAGTGCTTTTTTGCCCGAGGTTTTGTCTCGAACTTAAGCCATAACACAAAAATGGGTTGTGGCAAGAAACGAGAGTTCCCTTTTTCTTATTTAAACCGGAATAAAAGGACTAACTAAGAAAGAAATGGCACTTTGATTCGATACCATTTGATTATATATCATAAAAATGGAAAAGGTTCTTTTTGTTTATCGCAATAACAAGCAATTTTTTTTTTTCTTTATTTATTTTTTTCAAATTTAATAAATCTTTTGATTTATGATTTGTTGGAACAAAAGGGCGGGCCCGGCTAAGTACTGACCGGGCCGGGCCGTGGAACTAAAAAGCCCCTTCGGACGAAATCACGAAATCAAAAAATAAGAGTATATACTATGACGGGCGTTTTCAAGCCTTATTTTTTATAATGTAACATAGTATTATCCTTTTTCAATTGAGAGGAGAGATGGCTGAGTGGACTAAAGCGTCGGATTGCTAATCCGTTGTACGAGTTTTTCGTACCGAGGGTTCGAATCCCTCTCTTTCCGTTTTCATTGATGACTTGGCATTTTCTTTCGAATTTATCGCGAGCTCTTTTTTATTATATTATTTTTATTATTATTATATAGTTAAAAATTATATAGTTAAAGAAGTGGAATAGATAAAATCTTACTAATAACAGTTTAAAATCAAGCAAAGAAAACCTTATTTTTTATTCTTCACGTCCAGGATTACGTCCTGGATCATTAGACAGGAATCCGAAGATAAAGAGAGAAACAAAGAATATCACTACCGTGTAAACAAATAGTTTGAGAGTAAGCATTACACAATCTCCAAGATTTTTTTTTAGGAAAAAAGAGAATAGATTCTCCACTTTTATACCACATACCCTACCCTTTTTTATTTTGACACCAAGAAATAAAGTGGGGTGATCCGGATTTGTCGCGGTTGTACAAGAATTTCAATATTTGAATTGAGAGTGTAAGACGTATCTGATCTTATCAATTCCACGAATTTTTTTCGAATAAATCATGAATTTGTCTGGGACTTTATTAAAAATATCATCGAAAACTTACAGCAGCTTGCCAAACAAAGGCTAAGAGAAAAAAGAACAGGGGTATTACTGGCATAACATCTACAATTGGATTCAAAAAAGCGTAGGCTTCGGGCAATTTGGCGACGAAAAAACTACTGGAATAAAGAGCAGAATTAAGGTAGATACAGATCAAACTTAAAATATTAAGCATAACAAACATTTTGTTTTTGGGGATAATTGTATTTATTTTGATTGAGTTATTAATAAATTGAATCGAGTTTTTTATTATTATATTTTATTATTATAAATAGGGTATTATTGATAGACGAAAAAAAAATGAATAAAAATAAATAAGATAGACCAAAAAACTTTCTTTGATTTGAACTCACCCAATCAAAAATCCTTCTATATCTCAAATCAAAAGAGAATAGAATAAATCATACTTTCGTACAATATCTTAATTGAATTATATGTAATGATCAATAAATTCAGTTTAATTCTATGTCTACATGTATAGTCTACATGTATAAAAATTCTAGTAATCCATTTTAGAAATAATAGATATTTAGACTGGAGTTGACGAATAACCCGTACCAATATTAGTGTTTATTAGTGTCGAATAGAAATAAATGGGGCGTGGCCAAGTGGTAAGGCAACGGGTTTTGGTCCCGCTACTCGGAGGTTCGAATCCTTCCGTCCCAGAGCATACCCCGTCTATATATATTATTATATAATGTGATCATTATATTAACATTCTATTAATATAATATATTTCTAATTTTTTTTTGATATATATAAAATATATCATAATAAAATAGATATAAAAGATTGCCTTTTCGAACAGCCTTCTGTATTAAGAGTAGAATATTGGTATAGAATGTGATTATTATTTTTTTTTTCATAATCCGCGGAATCATATCTTTTTCACAAATTTAATTGAGTTCAAATAACACGCAAACGATTTTACAGTATAAATCAGTATAAATATGAAAAAATAACAACATAAAATTTCTCCCTTACATCAGTGTTTTTTTATCTATCTTTTTTTAATCACAGATGGTTTAATCCAATATGAATTTCTCTCTCTCTTACTGATGATAAAAAACGAAAGGTCCTTGCTGTAAAACTTTATGTTATGCAAAATGCAAATAATTATATCGGATAGGAGATTTTTCAATCAATTCAATCTTTGTAACGAACTCCTATGAGTTCTTGGTACTTGAAGAAGTGTGAAATTGTTGAATTTATGCTACCACTATTATGTTACTTGAAGATACAGATTCAAAATAACTTGTTTCTTCGTATTATATTTATTTATTCGTGTTATATTAGTTAGAATTTAGTTAACTAATTTGATTTTTACAATAATCGAAAAATATTCTCAAATTTAGAATAATATAAATAAGAAAATAGAAATAAGAAAAAAAAAAAAAAAATTATTTTTATAGAATTTCCAATATTAAATTCTATTAATCTCTATCCGAACTAATGATTATTCATGATTCCATAATTGAATCAATTACATATGGGTTCCAAACTGAAGGAATGTTATGGTAAAACTTCGTTTAAAACGATGTGGTAGAAAGCAACGTGCGACTTGAAGGACATGATCCGCTGTGGAGTCTTACATCCACCATTTTTTTATATATTATATAGGAATGAAAGTGCTCTTGGCTCGACATCATTTGTTCTGTTCCGCTGTAACTCTCTTTTTTTGGGGGGTATGATATAATATAATATAGTATAGGATGGAGCTCGAGTAGAAAGTATTGATTTATTTTTCAGGGGCAAGAATCTAGGGTTAGTATCAATCAATAAATTGGAACAGCTTCGTAAGTATATTTTCGATACATAAACTTAAAGGGTCCTATTCGAGAAACTTTCCAATTCAAAAGGAAAGTTTGTTGAAATTGGTAAAACTCTTTCGATCAAATCAAAAGGAAAGTGTATTACGCAGGAATCAAACATTCGTATGATTCTTTGACAGAAAGAAATCACAAAAAATGGTATGTTGCTGCCGTTTTGAAAGGATTTAAAGATCACCGAAGTAATGTCTAAACCCAATGATTCAAGGCAAAGATCCTGGAACAAGGAAATACCATTTTCAATTGTCTTAACAACTAGATCAGAAAAGAATCAAAATGGATTCTAAAGAAGACAGACAATTAAAGGGTTAGAGACCGCTCAATAGATGAAATATCTAAAAGGTTTCTCTTTTGAGTTATTTCAGAGTTATCCAACTTGAGTTATGAGGGTGCAAATACGACTAATTTTCTTTTTTGTTGGGTAAGAATAAGAAAAAAGTACTAAAATCAATAGTCTAATTAATTTGATGATTTTATTTTATGGATATATATTTGATATTGTAATTCTATACATAGACATAATTTCGAATTTTCTCGAGCCGTACGAGGGGAAAACTTCTTATACGTTTCTAGGGGGGGTATTCTTCATCTATCCCAATGAGCCATTTATCGAATCGTTGCAATTGATGTTCGATCCCGACGAGAGGGAAGAGATCTTCGTAAAGTGGGTTTTTATGATCCGATAAAGAATCAAATCTATTTAAATGTTCCTGCTATTCTATACTTCCTTGAAAAAGGCGCTCAACCTACAGGAACTGTTCATGATATTTCAAAAAAGGCGGGGGTTTTTACGGAACTTCGCCTTAATCAACAAACAAAATTCAATTAATAAAATAAATATAGAAAAAAAGATCAAGTGAATAAATAAGAAATGACGTAGAAGTAATGGGGTCTATAGACATAAAAATTTGACATTACCCCCGTTTTCGTTGGAACTCTATGAACAAAAAAAAAACAAAGGACTAAATCTGCTTATTTTAGTTATTGAATAAACCTCATTTTTTTTTCTACTTCTCCTCCGTCTTCCTTAATTTAGTCTTCCACCTATATTATATAGTGCCAATCCAACACAAGTCCTTCGTTTTTTTTTTATATTTCAATTGAAATAATTTGAATTTGATTCATTTTAATTGATTGAAATCGGAATTGTTAGTTCGATTTAGAATTTGTTTTCTCTTTTGTATACGTATGCTTTTCTCAATATTCATATTGACAACAGTGTATCAAATAAATATAATCCGATCGTGGATAAATGGATCTATTTATCCCTGTTCCATAGATTTTATTTCATTCAAATAATAGGCTCTTATATTTTCTGTCATACAAGAAGTCTTTTTTGATTAAGATTTTAATCAATTAAACTCGATATATACTAATTAATGGATAATATAAGAGAAGAGAGACAAGAGGCGGTCTATAAATATTTGAAAATCTTTGATTTTATCCTTATTTTATCTTTTATTTGAGAATTTTTTGTATTTTCGTCGGATTTGTTCATTTTTATTATGTTCAGTTAGAGTTTTTTTTTTCATTTTTTTTTTTTTTTTTTTAATGGTTTGATTGTGTTGTACCATTCAATTTCGTTATTTATTGGGATTCTGATTGTATCTACACATTCTAATTTGTTTATTTGGGTTGCTAACTCAACGGTAGAGTACTCGGCTTTTAAGTGCGGCTAGCATCTTTTACACATTTGTATGAAGCAACAGATTCGTCCATACCATCGGTAGAGTTTGTAAGACCACGACTGATCCTGAAAGGAATGAATGGAAAAAGCAGCATGTCGTAGGATAATTCTGAGAATATTTCATTCTTACTGAATAGGTCCAAAATCTTATTTCAATTGTTTAAATTCAATTAAAAAAAAAAGAATTTTTTGGGGGGGTCGAATGAATAAATGGGTAGAGCCTTACTAGAGGTTCCAATTCTAGGGAAATAAAAAGTAACGAGCTTCTGTTCTTCATTTTTGAATGATTACCCCATCTAATTAGACGTTAAAAATATATTAGTGCTTGATGCGGGAAAAGCTTTTCCGATGAGTGGATTAGAAATTTCTTATGAGTCCTAACTATTAGCTATTCCCCTTTATGGGGTAGAGATAAATGTGTAGAAGAAGGCAGTATATTGATAAAGAGATTTTTTTTTCAAAATCAAAAGAGCGATTGGATTGATAAAATAAAGGGCTTCTAACTATCTTGTTATCCTATAAATGAACATAAATCTATTATATGGAAAGGGAGGGTCTGGAGAGTCCGTTGATGAGTTTGACTTGTTTCCGAGGTATCTAATTTTTTCTTACTATAATATAAATACCTTGTTTTGACTGTATCGTACTATGTATCATTTGATAACCCAATAAATCACCTATTTCTTTTCTGATTCAAATTGAATTTTAAATGGAAGAATTTCAAGGATATTTAGAATTATATAGATCTCAGCAACATGACTTCCTATACCCACTTATCTTTCGGGAGTATATTTATGCACTTGCTCATGATCGTGGTTTAAATAGATCCGTTTTGTTGGATAATGTAGGTTATGACAAGAAATCTAGTTTACTAATTATAAAACGTTTAATTAGTCGAATGTATCAACAGAATCATTTTATTATTTCCGTTAATGATTCGAATCAAAATAAATTTTTTGGGTACAACAAAAATTTGTATTCTCAAATGATATCGGAGGGATTTGCAGTCATTGTGGAAATTCCGTTTTCCCTACGATTAGTATCTTCCTTAGAGGAGACAGAAACCGTAAAATCTTATAATTTACGATCAATTCATTCAATATTTCCTTTTTTCGAGGACAAATTTCCACATTTAAATTATGCATCAGATGTACTAATACCCTACCCCATTCATCTGGAAATCTTGGTTCAAACCCTTCGCTACTGCGTGAAAGATCCCTCTTCTTTGCATTTATTACGGCTCTTTCTTCACGAGTATTATAATTGGAATACTCTTATTACTCCAAAAAAATCCATTTTTGCAAAAAGTAATCAAAGATTATTCTTGCTCCTATATAATTCTTATGTATGTGAATACGAATCCATTTTCCTTTTTCTCCGTAACCAATCTAATCATTTACGATTAACCTCTTCTGGGATTCTTTTTGAGCGAATACGTTTTTATGAAAAAATAAAATATCCTGTCGAAGAAGTCTTTGCTAACGATTTTCCGGCCACCTTATGGTTCTTCAAGGATCCTTTTATACAGTATGTTAGATATCAAGGAAAATCGATTCTGGCATCAAAAGATACTCCTCTTCTGATGAATAAGTGGAAATATTATCTTGTCCATTTTTGGCAATGTCATTTTTATGTATGGTCTCAACCAGGAAGAATCCATATAAACCAATTATCCAAGCATTCTTTTGATTTTTTGGGTTATCTTTC